TGATTGTTGGCCCAGGCTCAGGTCTATGACTTGAGCGATCACTCAATTGAGGGATCATAGTAGGGCCCCTTTATCTCTTCCTAATTCGAAGATTTGAAAGGAAAATCGAAAACAGAAACTCTACATTATAGAAAAAAGAAATAAACAATAAGACAATAAGAAATGGAAATATCTACTCTCAATTCAAATCATGAATCTAAACACATTCGTTTCAGTTCTATTCGACTTCATAGTCACAATCCTATTTTTAAGTAGGGACCCAACAAGTTGTCATGGGTAAAACACTTCACTTACAACACAACACACATAGAAGTGCCAGCCATTCAGGGTACATGACAACAGATATCTATGAAACATAAATCCAAGATATACATCCAAAATCCCAACTAGAAACAAAACTCAAATAAGAAAACAACACACATGAACCTATTGAAAACGAAACTATTACTTTCCTTCTTGCAATCTCACAAGGCGGAAATCAGAAACCAATTTCTCAACTTCAGTTTAGGTGTCAATTCCATAGAAGAAGATCCTTTCGAGTGTTTTTTCGATTCATCGAGCTGTGGTGATAACCAAACTCAAGCTAGGAAGGAGCCTTGGCCGCTATTACTTTTAGGCCTCATGGGTCGAGGTGGTGGTGGTGGTAGTTCTTCTACCCCGGTAGAAATCAATATCCAATCTCTGGGTCTCTTTCTAAACAAACTGGATAGAATGCTGAATAATCTCTTAATTGGAAGTGAACGTGGTCTCACGTATTTCATATTTCAGAAATTCTATCAAAGCTCTCAATTCGTTGTTGATTATTTCTGGTTTCTCATACCTATCCCGTTTTTGTATTTGATGCATAAATACATCGTTTTCATCTACAATAGATATCGATTCACATTGCAATATAGAGCACCTTCACACAGATTTTGTTATGTAGAGAATTTTGACTATCAAACTGAAAATCAAGGTATCATCATTTTGAGGGATTTCCTTGAGACAAAAACGGAATTTGTTGGCAGTAGTCAACCTAAAGTGCAATCCTCCAACTATATGAAGTATGCTATTCCAGCTTATTACAGATTACTCAAATTATGTGAGAGTTTCCGTTTAGGTCTTGTCTGTGTTAACAGGCTCAATCTAGTGTTTGACACTGTGCATCGTACATATGCTGGAGCAGGTTTGAAATGTATTATCGAAGGAATATACTCTTCGATTCTTGTGCAAATCAGAACAGCTGTGTATTCGCCTCAAGATAAGCGAAAAGTCTATATACTATTCAATATTCTAGTTATCGGAGGGATAGGAGTAGTAGTCTGGTATAAGTTTGTCAATCATTTCCCGGAACCTTTTCTCATCCCTGAGCCACATGGAAGGTTCTTGAACCCTACTGCTGTGGTTGAAGGTTACAAGAAAGTCACCTTCTGGATTACAGATGATCTCAATGCTATTGTGCTAAATGCTTTCCTCCGCGAGCCACCCTTTCGCGAGATAATTCCACTGAATCAATATTGGGGTCCATCCATGATTGAAAAAGATCGAGTCACATATATAGGTTTAGCTATAATGATAGCAACCTTTATCACAACAGGGATACTAAAAACAGCTCACCCGATGCTGGCGTGAAGCACCCTGCATACATAGGTAATAATGAAGAAAGAAAGTGGTTCAAGTTTCTAATAGTATACCATCAGCTTCCAAGTATAGGAATGCAATGAGAAAGACAGATAAGAGAAACACATAGCATCGTTTAAGACTTGAAAAAGAAATTCCTAGGGGATTGGCTCTGATAAAACAGGAAAACTACCACGGATAAAGGTTTGAAACATCCTCCATTGGACTTATTAAATAGGGCTCCATATCAAAAAGATCCACGCTCCCTTCGTCTTAAGCTCGAAATCATTATCTGAGGAGAAAAGGTTACCAGTTACCTATTTCCTACTCGCCCTTTAGCAAGCCCTTAAGAAGTCAGAGATGATTCCCAGTGAAGGAAAAAAAGCGAGGAAAGCGTATGATCTGAATTAGATACCGATTGGTCTGAGTTAGACTCCAAAGAAAGGCCCTGTGCTATTAAAACAGGTGATACTCTCATTGAAATGTTCCTGACCCCACGAAGAAAAGGTTTATTATCAACGTCAACTGACCCCCTATGACTATCTTATTCTTCCCGGGATTCACTGCCTTAGGCGAAACGGCTTGAACGTCTTGATTTCTATCTGCACAGCCAAAAGGAAAGAAGGAATTGTAACACCTACATAGACTGGGGTCAAATCCCATTGCTTCGCCATATGTTTCAGATCTTTCTCCAGAACGAGATTCTCATCTTAATTACGTTCGAGTGAAAGGTCTTCCCTTTACTTACCAGGGCATGATCGCCTGCATTGACTGTAGCCCTTCCTATCACCTCTGCTACACCCGCCATTACTTGATCGATTCTAAAAAGATTTATTATTAACCGAAACGCGAGCTCAGGAGGTTAACGACAGATTGTATACACCCATTCCTTAATCGTCGACCCCTTGCCAATTGATTCTGACTTGTTTTATCGAGAGCAGAGGCGAATTGTGCAAAGACTTGATCAACATCTGTTGGAAGCTTTGGCTTACTCTTTATGACTCTGGCCCCTTCTTAATAGCAAATACAAAGTGATCTGCATATATAACAACAAGAAATTCCTTCTTTTGACTAAAAATATGAATCAACATGATATGTTGATGTAAGAAGATATTCAAAAAGAACTGGAGATAAGGGGCTTACCCGATGTATTCCTTAAAAAAAGAATGCATAACTTGATCGATTCTGATCTTTGATATCACTAGCTTCAATCAGATTACAGAAGGCATCATTACCTTGCCCAATATGCGCGCTTAATGTTGAAATGCAAATATGAATATTAATATTCAAAAAAGAACCTACTATATCTGCTTGAATGAGTCTATCAACCTTTCCCAATTTTGGAACATGAGCGAAAAAGGGGATGACTCCTCTCCCTTTTCGAAACCCATGGGAGTACGTTAGAAAGATGTCTTCAAAAACGATGTTCAAAAGCCGTATCCATGACAATGATGTCTGCCTTATGAGGCTGTCTAATGGGGCGCATCTCCCCCGGCTTATGTGGTTTAGGAATGCATGATCGATACATCGAAGAGAACTAAAAGGAAGAATTCTTTAATGACCTCTTAATCTCCTCCACTTGGGACTTGTCAAGAACTTCCAAAGTAGAAAACTTTTCCCAAAGCCAAAGGTAGTAAATAACACATAATAACATCAACAAATAATCTTTACATTTTCTTATCCTCCTTAAAAAAAAGAATAAGTCTTTCAGACCTTTTTACATTTGAAACTCATGTTCATGGTCTGTTTTATTCCCCATTGTTGCCCGTGTGAAAAGAAAGAAGAGAAATTGGGCCATGTTTCCCGAGAGAGACTGCCTTCTCTCAGGCCAGCAGTCTTATACTTATAGTCGACTGCTCTATGACGATCTGACCTCTTTCCTGGGCTCTGCTTGCTCGTCTACGCTCCGACCAATTCAGTCAAAATCGAAAAACGATGTTTCCTTGAAAAAGTATAAGAAATAGTAGTAGTAGTCAAAAAGTGCACTTTTTCCATATATTTCGATTTATAGGGATCCCTATCTTTATCTCTATCCACAGAGATACCTATCTATATAGATAGAGATTTGGATCAAAATTGATCTAGACTATCCTCTATCCGGATAGATATGTCCCTATGAGCGACTAGGCCGATCTTTTTTTATATGTTTTGGCCACGTCCGTTTCCGCTCCGAAGAGGAAGGTTTGGATCTTTCAATCTTATGTCGTGAGGGATGTGACCTATGTTAGGTCCATAAGATACCACAGCTTTTAGTGTTCTATGATTCACCTCCGAATAATGAGTAGGTAGTTCGATCCTTTTGATTCTTATCTTCCTAGTAAACGGGGATCCGGAGCAATAGGTCGAATTACTATATAAAGAAGACTTGTAAACAAAAGGACTTATTGTTCGAGTAGGAAGATTTCGGTTTTTCTCCTTCCCTCTTTTCAATAAGAAGAAGTATCTGAAATGAAACAAATTCCTCTTCATTCTGTTGTGCTCAGCGAAGGAACTGCCTAAGCATACTTTTGCGGATCCAAACTTCTTTGTTCTTTCCAAGTCTTCTTCTTGCATATAAGAACGCAACTCTTGCAAAAACAAGGATTGGAGTAGTAAGCGGCATCCCCTCTGAGTTGTGATGAGTAAGCGGAAGCATTCCGTTTTTGTTCTTCTCCAGATTTTGGCCGGTAGGAATTTGCCTATGATTTTTCCAACTGATATGTCGATATAGAAAGATCTCCTTATTTCTTCACCGCGGGTTCTCGCGTCATTTTCTTTAAAAGATATTAGATCACCGTGGGAAACTTTCAAATGAGTAATGGTTACCAGTCCATTATTCAAACAAACCCTTCGATGACTTATCGGCTGCCTTGCTTGAGGAAGAGTGTCACTAAAATGGAGACGAACCGGAATCACGTCCGATCTTGTTTCTTGATTTAGTAAAAAAGGGATATATGAAGTTCGTTCTCTTCCTCTGTGCATCTCCCTTATGGGTAAATCCCCATAATAAATGGACAACTTTCGTGTAGTTTGTGATTTGATGTTACTGTTTAGATTTTCTCTCTGAGAAAGATTTCTTTTAATGGATCTCCTCTTGTTCCTCAATCTTCGGAGAATGCGGCGTTGGATTAGAGAAAGTTCTCTGTTCCGAACATTTCCTGGAAGTAGACGACACGTTTTAAATCTGAAAGCTGGCATGGCATATTTCGTTGAATCAGTCTTTTTCGCCACATCGCGTATAAAGGGAATCGAACCCGTGTCTTCGACATGAAAAGACGATATCCTAACCTCTGGATGAAAGGGACCACACTAGAGCACTGAACATTTGTTTTTATCTACGAAGAGTTGAGTTGCTACCTCGGGGTGTCGACTTAGCTATTTGCCGATAAATAAGCACAGCCTTCTACCCATTATGTCAACGATTAGGTAGAGCTCTTACGGGGGCTAGGTTACCAGGATACGACCGTTCCGCAATAGAACATGGCACTAATGTATCCCCTAAGGTCCCAGCACCTTTTGATCAATACCGAAATCATAACATTAACATTTCTATATGAGAATTGGAGATTGCTCTACCGGACCTGAGTAGTGAGTGTTGACTCATGCGAGTCACTCCTTCTCCGCTTTGACTTCTTGGCTTTTCATTGGTATCCGTCTTTCACTTAAGCTAAGCCATTGGCATGACCATTCGTTCTGCCCGATCGTCTTACTCTTTTTTCTACAGCTTAGAGGATCTCGCAATCTATGGCTCAGAAAGCAGGTTTCTGTTTGGTGTGTCGCTGACACTGCCTCTCTACTTTTCGGTTCGGGCTTACTACTCCTGGGGCTAGGGGACTGGTATCTACATCCGAGGCCACAGGCAGTTGTTCCTGCTGTGGGTCCAGAATTGTTGTATAATGGCTTAGACTAAAACAGCACCGAGACTAAACTAAGAGCTGAGTCAGTAAAGTACTTATAGGATTTCAAACATTACCTATTACTGCATTATTTGTTGCTGCGAGTCAAGAAAAGAAAGTGTGGAGCTCCGTGAAGAAGCAAGTTCAATTACTCAAACGTTGGAACTATTGTAAAACACATTCCGTCGCCCAAGATCAGATCACGAAATCATTCTACGATCGATCGAGTTATTCTCTATATCTTTATATCAAATAAGAAGACAGAGAGACTCGGCTTCAAGATGGAGATTGACCATCTGCACCTGCTCATTCTACTCCTCCACCGAGAAATCCGGACTACAATCTTCAGACAGAGGGTCCCTTCGATAAACTACTTGTCTCATTGGGAATACCCTCTTATGGAGAGCTAGATTCCGTAGTGGAGTTGACTTAGCTAAATTAGCAACTTATCGATCTGCTGTAGCTTTTCAAATCCACTCTAACCGAACTATGTTAATTATGGAATACCGCCTATCCTTAGAAAATAAGATTGTCCTTGTACTTGCTCTCTCATTCCTGGGAGTCCTTCAAGGGTATCAGATCTTGAAACTGGTTTTTCTTTCGCGCTTCCCCTAGCGCAGGCAGTAGTTTGATAGCGAGTTCACCTTCCTAGTAACGTTTGCTCATTTCATTCATTCTCATTCAAATCTACTTCTAAGGCATGTGAAGTACCAGTTGTGGACAGATCCCTTGGCAGAGTATCAACTTGAGATTCTTCTTTCACCCTCCAGGAGTTCGGTTCTTTTCTTTCTATATCAGAATACGACGTAGAGGCTGAGCCTGCCGATTGATCAGACTAGCCGGGGCCATTCACTTCTATAGAAAAATAGGTGTACTGCGCGAAAGCTTCTCTTTATGAAAACCCCTCTGAGTCGTCTATAGCCGCCAAATCCCTTTTGATTCTGTTGTCAGAGGTGCCTTTCAATTTCATTGACCTTGGTACTGCATTTCATAGATACCTTCGCTATTACAGTAACGCAATTCTCCACTGAACCCATTGACCTAGGTACCGAGTCTGTTATGCGTACGTCTTTTCGGACTCTTTATTTGTTTGTGGACAACAGAAATTCAAACATGAGAAAAGGGGATCATTCCATTTGGAACACACCCATCTATCTCATCTGACCTCTCCGAATTCCCGAGTAACGAACCATGGGCTATAGATGGTTGGGGCATATCATCATCCGGAGGGAGTGGTCTTAATATCGATGTCTTTCTTTAACCTTTGGGAGGTCGAACCACTGAACCTATTTCTTTGACCTTGGGACCGATAGGAAGAAGACAAAAAAGCAAGGACGAGTGGAACGAAGGAGACTAGACTAGCGTTAGGAAGGACAAAGGAGACAGACAGAATTGACATCAGAAAAAGAAAAAAGGACTTTTTGAAGTTTGAGTGAGGATCTTCCATTTCGGAGAATCGGCTGAAAAAACGCGGAATTGTCTTCGCCTTTGTAAGTCCAGCCTATCTCGCTTTTAGCCTTCATGGTGAATGGCCCACCCTTTCTTTGAACCTTGTCAATGATCGAACGAACTTACAGATATGAACTGAGTGCCATTTGATGAGTAAGATCGAACAAGGGAGAGGGATATGGAAAGGATGAAGTAATGAAAGAGGAAGTCATTGCTAGTAGTAACGACTTGTCACGATCCATTGGTTCATATAGAATCCATGTCCTAGGTCTATCAAAAAACATTCTTTTCGCTAAGCGTATATAATAAAATAGAGTGAAAGGGTCCACCCCGAAACCAAGGGGGTACTAACTAACAGCTGAGTCCTCTCCGAACCGCAGGAGATAGTTGCCCATCATACGGCTCACCAACTTCACTTGCCTCTAAGGGGGGCTCGCTCCGGGCAGGTTCGGATCACTTACTATACACGGCCCTACGAAGGGGTTAGGAGCGTTTTCAAGATGATTCTTTCTTTGTCGAGACGAAAAAGGAACCTCGATTGAAAAATGTGAGTCTGTTTTGCCCACTTTATCCATCCCCCTCTATCAAAATGATCAAAAAGGCATTTCAAATGCTTCTTATTCCCGTGTTTGATCTTATCCATCTCTGCCCCGCTTCCATGTGGGCAGAGACCCCTGTAGAGAATGAAGAGGAGCCAAGGATCTTACTCTCAAGAGTGCTTCGATAGGCTCCACTCTCTCCCCTGAATAAGTCAGGCTCCGTTAGCCTGGGCTGAGATGGGGATAACGAGTCGACGATTGAAGCCCCCAACGTTCTGCCAGACACTGGACAGGGGTAAGCTCTGTAAATGTGTAGAGCCAAGTGTAGTGTGGTGTAGTAGTAGGCACTTCTAGGCCCCTTCCCGGCTACTGGATCACTCCAGTGCTTCGGGTACTACGGACCCTCTGCCATCCATTGCAGCAGAGCCGTTTCATGAGCGGGGGGGCTAAGCGCAGTTCTTTGAATCAAAGGTTTCATGAAATAGAAATCGATTCTTTTTTAGATATCTGGATAGATGGATGGATCTATCTTTCTATTCAGATATCTTTTGCAATCAGCCCCAAATCCTTGATTTGGCCAGGAAACAAAGCACTGCTTTGGGCCCAGGAAGCGAAGGGAATGAGCTCGGCTGCTTCTCCTCCACACTTCTTTATTTCTCCGTGCCCCTTCCGCATGCGCTTCGCGCGCCATTGGCGCTTTGCTCTCCTCTTATTTCTTCATTGGAGGGTTCGGATGGACTTCGCCGTTCTTTCCCAACGAAAATGGAAAGGGCTGTATCACATCGAGATGTCGATTCGTTTTCCGCCCCAAATGAGATGGGGAATTAGTCACCTCTGTCCCTTCATCTTTTTGAAAGGAATCGAGGCCCGGCCCGGCTCGCGTCGTTCCAACAACCGACGGGGAGCACCTCAGTATACGATCGCGCGCAGTAACTGGGAGTCCTATTACACCTAAGGCCAACTTCCATTCACCAAACCCAGGTTCATCTCGTGTAGTGATTGTGGACTCGTACAAGGATATGGAGTCGACGGTTGATGTATCAGACTCGACCCTGTCTTTCGTAGCATGCATTCCCATCTGTGTTGCAACTGATTCGGTAAGCTACGTGTCCGGTGCACGGAAAACTGCCTTCGGTCTCCCAACCTTACTCATGGCAACCTTCCGGCCGCCCAACGACCTATAACGCTAGTCACTACTCCCACTGGGGCTAGGAAGTAAGCCCCACAACCCAAAGCGGCGAAGAACAAATAGAATTTGCTACAAAAGCCGGCTAACGGGGGTATTCCTGCGTATGAGAACATTGTAATGGAGAAGGTCATAGCCGAAATAGGATTCGTTTTGGCTAGAGCGCCCAAATCCGCTATATATTTGACACGGGTTTGCCGTAATGCTGGAACTATGGCGAATGCATCTATCGTCATTGATGCATAAATAAATATACCAATTAGTAGTGATTGAATTCCTTCTATGGTTCCACATGAGAAACCAGTACGAATATAACCTACATGTCCAATCGAACTATGAGCTAGAGGTCTTTTGACTTTCGTTTGGGCCATGGCGGCCAGTGCTCCTAAGATCATAGAAGCAATGCTGCAGAAAAAGAAGATTTGTTGTAATGTACCCCCATAGGAAGCAACAATAGAAACACGTGACATATTTGCAGAAATAGAGATTTTAGGCGCAATAGAAAGGAATGCTGTCACCGGGGTGGGTGAACCCTCATAGATATCAGGTGCCCACATATATAGAGTCAAAAGAGAGATTGAGTCCGAGGGAGAGGGGGGTTTTCTTGGGGCTCGAGAGATTGAATAGATAGGGCCCCACAAGTTGTTAATTCGCCGCTGGGGAATTCACACAAAAGGGAAGGACTTATTCTCAACGAAAAAAGTGCTCTCTGAACCGAACGTGAAAGTTGTTTTCCATCAGACGGCTGTTCACGTAACTCCACTCTCGGCTTGGATTATATATCCATTTGGTCCGCTCTCGGCCATTCCACACGCTGCCTAGCAGAGACGTGGTTATCTGAAGTGGATTCTCTCTTTTGTAGTAGATGCCGAACCTGCTGCTCAGTGGGCGGGCGCAGCAGCTACATGGACCCCTTTCTTTATGTTGTTGCCAGCGCTTTCCCGGGCCGAGCCGGAATTCTTTATTAGAACGTCGGCAGGCAAAGCCCGAAGGAAGGCTGCTATCCCCTCGGCCTTCTTCCTTTTCGATGAAAAAACAAATCGACATCTCAATCTCCGAAAGCTTTTTCCTTACCCAGCTAATATCCCCCCCTTCGTCGAGCCTTTCCTTTAGTGGTAAGGGATATGCACCTTATCTGAACGTCGGCAGGCATTCCGGAATTCTCCTTTTTGGGCCCCGGGTGAACATAGGCTCAAACATGATTGGAGGGGTCCTAGCTACGCCATGCGTTCAATACAAAAAAAAGCCTCTGGGAAGCAGCGGGGATTACAAAAAGAGGGTGCTTTCCTGTGTTGCACTGAAAAAAGGACAAAGGAGAAGACGCTCTTCGACTTTCTTTCTTCCTCCCGCGCCCGCCTAAGCCCGGCCCGCGTGAGAGGGGAAGATTAGCAAAGCGGAAAAAGACAGAGGGAGGGGGAGCTGCATCTTATTCTCTTCGCGAGAACTTCAGGATCGGAGAAGCATTCGGAAGGGGCGAGGCCTTCATTTCGTTGGCAGAAGCAGAAACGATCCAATCCATTCGGGGCTTCGGGGAACCCAAAAACGAACTCTGTTTACTTTTTTCATAGATAGATGATATATATAGGAATAATATATACATCCCTTTACTTTATATGTCTATGTATCTCTTTTTTAATCATCTCCCGATTCTCTTTTTTTTCTAGTTCGCACTGCTCTTTCTCTCGAAAAAAAGAAACAGAAAATAGAGAGAGAGAGAGAGCAGATGGATCCTATCCCCTATAACGAACACTCATTCCTATCTATTGATAGAAAAGAAAGATCTTCGTCACGGACTTTGCCTTTGTTCTATTTTTGCTTTTTTTTTAGGAATTCCTCATATCCAAGGCAGCTCCCCACAAACACCCCACCCATATGACTATGCCCCCTTTTGAATCGACAGTAGATTGGGCTTCATAGCTACTTTCATTCTAAAGACGAATATTAGTCAATAGGCAGTTCAGTAGCAAACATATTCATTTTCACCGGGCTCCGCGCACCTTTGGTACTTCTGGAGGGCAAGCAGTTTTCTAGTGACTTCTTTCTTAGGGTAGGGCGACGAATACTTCCAATTCCGGAAAGGTCATTGGGTCGCCTTTGGAAGCTAAAGCGAAAGTTGTAGAAAGCCGGGAGAAAAAGCGAAAGCTTGCTCGAAACGGCCTATACCCTAACCCTCGGAAGCGAAGACGCAAAGCGTCACTTTTCAAAAGGAAGGAGTGAGGCTGACTGAATCCATCCATAAAGCCGCCAAGGAAACGAAGTTCGTTCCCTTTCATCAAGTGGGTAAGGTAGGCAAACCACTTAAGCTTTGCCTTAGACTGACGGAACAAAGCTAAGAAGTAGGCTGAATGGAAAAAGGAAAGGGACAAGGGCGGTCGTCGCTTGGCGCGAAGGCTGCTGGTTCGGTACGGTACTAAAGGTCCTCGGACTTCCAGGCGGTTTTTCTTTTGGGCTGCTGTGAACCCTTGGATCTCGCCAATACAGCCTCCTATGGTTTTCGTTACCGAGATATCTTTTCTTTTTTCCCAGGTATTTTTGGGGTAATCAGCTCCCATGCTGCAAACAGTCAAATCTGAACCTTGTCGCTCTTCTTTCCTCGTGGGCAGGAAGCACACCAGCAGCGTGCGTTGCGTGATTCCACTGTGTTTTTTGCACTTGACTGGGTGGACAGTTGACCGGAAGATAACTTCGATTCGCCCGGCCAGCAGGCGGGCGGCGTGCTTATCTTGTGTGACAACACTACAGAGCGAGTAGCTCTTCTAGTCGGGCAGCTGTGTGACAACACTCCTGAGAAAGCGGCGCTTTTGTGTAACATGCTATGGTCTCAACGCCCTTACGAGGTAGTGATGAGTTTCACGCGCTCTAAGCCCGGCCCGCGCGCAGTTAGGAGGATTGGCCGCTATCTGAGCGGTACCACCCACCCTACCCTACTACCTATAGGGGGCCGTCCGTCCTACAGCCGCCCGAAAAGGAACTGCAGTAATCTTGAATAGGGATCCTACAGCGATAAAAAGAATCCCCATAAAAATACCACTAGATCGAGCACCAGTGATTTCGTATCCGGTCAAAATCTTGGCTAATTGATCGAAGTGGGTAGCTCCAGTAGACCCATAGATCATGGAACAAATAGGGTGGGTAGGCCCAACCACCACACTACACGTATAGACGCGAACCCCCCTCCTTACCGTACGTGCGACTCTCACCGCATACGGCTCGCACAAAGACTCCAAAATCCATCCCGAGCTTTTTATTCCACCTCTCCCTCCTCTCCAATCCTCGATCAAACTAGCCTTCCCCAGCAAGAAAACGTATCCGCTTTAGCAACAAAGCGCTCATCCCTTGCTTGTTCTTGAGCGCGCAAGGCGCTCAAGACGGTGATTCTTGCTTCAAAACTAAGGGGCTAAAGCACTCCAGCTTCGAAGCTGGAGTTTGCAACTTCAAAACTACAGGTTTTAGCCCTCCTGCTGGGTGGGCGCTTCCTTCGTCTATCGTATGTCTCGCTTGGCTTCGTCCCGAACCAAGGAGGCATGATGGCGGGCGCGTGCGTGTGCCGACTGCAGAGACTACAAGCCGACGCCGGAAGCGAGTCGCTTCTATTCTCGATTGGATATAGATGGGGAATCTCTATAGATCGTCTTTTTTTTCGACAACCTCTCTAAAACGCATACGAGAAAATTGCACTTCACGGCACGGCAAAAAAAAGAGCTTAGCTCGGTTGGCCCTCCTAGGCTTCCGCCTACTTTCTCTTCTCTTAAGTCTACAACAAGTGGGAGAGGCAGGATTCGAACCTACGTAGAAAACCTTCAACAGATTTACAGTCTGTCGCTTTTGACCGCTCGGCCACTCTCCCCTTCCCGGGGATACGCCCCCCTCAAACAAAGGGTTCCTGAATAAGAAGGATGGCGGCCTTCGTTCTTAAGTTAAGAAGAGCAGATAGAACTATTAGATTTGCTAGCGTTCCGGGAGAATAAATAAGGTCATTTAGTAAGTTCATAACAATTTCTGTAAAGCAAGGGGCAAAGCTTCTACGACAGCTTCCCCCTCATTGCCATCGTCGGCCTTCCCCAGCTCCCCTCCTTCGTCGCTTCTGGCTAAGCATCTTTCGGCGGAGGAAAGGAGGCGACTAGTCGCTTCTGGCGAAGCAGCGAGTTCATGAGCAAGTGAATGAACGAGCAGCGAGTGAAGTGCAACAGTCGTAAGTAAGGCTCGCCATGTTCCTAAAAGGAGTGACCATCTTTTCTTCCCTTCTACTGACACTGAGCGAGCTGCAAGCGTAGGCAATAGTTTCCATAGGGGTGGGGCGCAAGCAAGCGTTTTCTGGCTCCGCTAGCTTTATCTTCTGCTATCAATGAAACCGAAAGCAAAAACCAGTGCCCTTTCGTATAGATCGAGACGCAGTACTTTTTCTTTACTTCTTCCATACTAGGAAGAATGGAAGGAAATCCATCGATAACACTTCTTCCTTATTTGAAGAAATGATATCCGACGCCCGTGGAAACTCTTTCATTTCAAAAAAGTGATTCTTCTTAAGAAGCAAATAGCATTTCCTATTGATTTGTCCCCTGGACTAGACCTATGTAGATTCGGAATTATCCGTCGCTACGCTGTTCCCAAGGACTAGCAAAATCGAAATAGCGAAATTCTTGGGTCATCTCAATGGGTTCAGAAACCACACGTTTCTCTGGATCATCATAGCGTACTTCCACATATCCACTCAGAGGAAAGTCTTTTCGTAATGGATGACCCTCGAAACCATAATCTGTTGATATACGGCGTAAATCCGGATGATTGATGGAAGAAACACCAGACATATCCCATACTTCTCGCTCCCACCGGCCGGCTGATGGAAATGGACTGACTACCGGAGATATTCGTGTTACTTCGTCTGCACTTGTTTGTACACGAATGCGTGAGTTATACCGAGTACTCAGTAAATTATGGACAACTTCAAATCTGCGTTTTCGAGAGGGATGATCCACTCCGCAAATATCGATCGAAACTTGAACCCTTGTATAGGTATGCCATTTTAGAAAGCACAACAATGGAAATGGGTAGTCAGTATTGGTATAAGATCTATTCCCATGTTCCGATCTTTTCATTTTATGTACCCATTTCTTGGGTAAAATCTCCCAACTATATTGGAAAATGGATTGGTTATCCATAAATGAAAATAAAGAAAGCTTTATTTTGGTTCCGCTTCTTGCTCTAAGCAGAAAGACTTGTCGGAAATCGCCGGTTGGGTTGGTCCGACCAAGAAAGGCATGGGAGTGGAGAGGCAGAAGTGAAAGACTGGCTACCAATAAAGATCCCTCACTGCACACTTTATATAGTTATGTATCCAGGATCGGCTGCATGCTCTAGTGTTGAATCGGGTATAGAACCCAGGATGCTTGGTTACAATTCCGAATCCGCTAAACCATCGCTCGGGGAAAAGTATTATACAGAGCATTAGTACTTATTCTGATCCTTATAGTAGTTTATTTAAGTCGTATTCGTATCCTTACTGCGGTTTAGTAAGGGTAACAAATAAAAGTATGCAGGTTCCATTTTCTTGTTCCGAGACATATGATGATAGCATTGAGAATGGGGCATCTTCTGGTTTACTTTAAAATGAAGCGGGTAAGAAAACGACTTATAGTCCCCGAAAAGGATTGAAGATGATTAAAGATCACTTCTATCAGAATAAGTACTTTTGATTGATCGAGAGTATTTCAAGGATCCACATCTGGGCTTGAGAATAGCTGGAGTGGATTTTCAAGAACCTTACCTCAGATGTCAGGAGACTACGATTATAGCTTTGGCCGTAATGTTTCTATTAGGGAGTAGAAACATTGGCTAAGACTTTATGTCCGCACTTAGGTTCAAAAGGGTCAATAGTACATGAAAGTGTCTTCTCTGAAGGATAATAGGGCCCAATTGTTGGATTATATGGAACAAGATATCCGTCTTTTAGCTGGTGTGATGCTTCGGGCTCAATAAATTGATTGGAAAAAATACAATGTGGATATCGGGCAATGTTTGACATTGTCATCGCTAGCAATGATAATATATCGAATGAATTATTAGGATCAAAATGATAGCCCTATCTATATTCCAAGTAGTAACCAGGATGCATTCATTCGGCGTGGTTACTATGGAGGTCATGCTGATACGTACAAGCCATATGGTGCAAATATTTATTATTATGACGTCAACTCTTTATATCCATATGTAATGAAAACATTTGCTATGCCTGGTGGAAAACCTGTCTTGCATGGTAATTTGGAAGGCCTGGAATTGGATGATATGTTTGGGTTTATTGAGGCTTATGTTGTTTGTCCTACTACTATTACTCGCCCATTCTTGCCATACAAAAAGCAAAATAATACACTACTTTTCCCAACGGGGGAATTTTTTGGTGTATATTACAGCGAAGAGCTGAAGTATGCCCGCGATTTGGGTTATCAGATTATACCACTCAGGGGTTACTTGTTTGAGGAGATGATTAGTCCTTTCGAAAGCTTTGTGTCAGACCTCTTCGCCAGCAGACAAGAAGCTAAGAAAAGTGGTGACGATGCTATGGCATATGTTTACAAGATTCTCATGAACTCGCTATACGGTAGATTGGGTATAAATCCGGAAAGTACTATAACGGAGGTATGCAAAAAGGAACGATATGAGTATTTGATACAGAACTCCAATTTCATCTCAGGTGACATGCTAAGCGATCATTACTATATGGTCAGTTAGAATAGCAAAACAGGACATGTTGACAACTCATCTGACTGGAATCTTCCTACTAACACAGCTGTTCAAATCTCAGCGGCTATTACAGCATGTGCTCGTATTCATATGTACCAATACATTAGCAGACCTGACTGTTACTACACAGATACAGACTCCGCTATTCTAGGAAATCCTCTTCCTGAAGATGAAATCTCATCTATGGAATTGGGTAAGTGAAAACAGGAGCACATTGTAAAGAATGCATACTTCTTAGCACCAAAAAGTTATACGTTACTTACACCCACTGGTGATATAATTCTAAAGCACAAGGGTCTAGCTAAAGACTTGGTTGATTATGAATGGTTTGTCTCACAATACGCCGATCTGTCTCGAACTAAGCAGGGCACCGTGGTGTACAACTTCTGATTGTTTATCATACTTTCATTCCGGAAGATACCGATATGTCCATTGGGAATTAGGATAAAAGCATTTGAATGAAGAAGACGGGGCCTTTCCTTGGGTATTGATACGGTTGTCAACTAATTCATATGACGCCTTCGGCTCCTGGAATCTCCCCACTTGAATGGATTTTCTTTCGACTTTTTTCTACTTTTAGTGCCCATAGGAGGGAATTTCTCCTACTCGAGTCCTGGTCTCGAATCCTTATCGATTTAGAAGCAAAGAAAGTCATCTTGTAGTTAGAAATCCAATTCGATCAGTTCTTAGGTGGGCCAGGCCTAACTAAAGAAGAAGAGCTCTATTTGATAATACAAAGCAACCTAAACTAGCATTGATGGCGAACCCGGAACCCTTTATTTGTAGCAGGGACAATTCCTGAAACAAGTTGTCCTATCTCAAAATAATTACCCCAAAAGAGCCGATTGCCATCGTATTTCAAATAAATAGTGCCATTGCCATGTTTTCATTCGTTAGTTTCTGGTCCAGATGCGAGCTTATTAACTTGTTTGGCATTTTGCTTTCTTTTATATAAGCCCTTTCTTTAAGGTGATTTTGGAATTGTGTCCACTGCAGTACTATAACTCTCTTATAGTGTACTACATTACATGAAACGTAGTTCATGATTTCCCCTTCGCTCTCTTTAGCATTTTGGTTTAACACCACGCGCTGGTACCTTCCCAGCTTCTTCATCAGGTAACCTGCCAATTCAACACATTGTCAGCGGCATTTTGCCTGTCAAAAAAAATGAATGAATCAGTATCTCCTTTACTTGAACACGGGTTTCGACTTCCCCTCCGGAGGACCGGTGTAGCTCGCTTCGCTTACCGCCTTCGTCTTTCGCCAGGATTGAGAAGCCGTTGCGCTAATTAGTTCGATTTCTGGGTCTGCAAGAGAGAAAGTCGCCTAACGATTGGGAAGATAGCCTTGGAAAAGATACGTAGCTCGGCGCCTTCACTTCAATAAGGCTCGATGTTCATTGGGTTGAGCTAAAGGCAGATTCCTTTTTCATGGTTAGGACATGTGTCACACACTTTTTTGCCTTCTACTAGTATGTCATGGAAGAGAATCCAGAAAGGTGCGATAGTCTTGAAAGAGTTTATCGGTGCCTTTTGTGTATGCAGTGGGGGCTTTTTCCCTTGTTAGGAGACCTTTGGCCTTCACTTCATTTCGTACTCCAATACACAAGCGATTGAGACTTGAACTAGACTTTCATAGAGAAAGGGATCTAAAGTCCAGTCTTCAAGTAAAGAACCCGCCATCTATCTAATAGAAGTTTTGACCCTTTCGAGCTAGTTCTCGACGCCTGCCAGTTCTTGTGAGAGTTACAAGCTCGTTCGCTAGTCTCAGTCCCAGTTGTTGTGTAGGGCTTCTTTCTAAAAGGTAAAGCCAATCATAGGAGGGATTTTTGTTACTTGTAAAGACTTTTTTTAGCAAAGGTGCGATTCTCTCCTCTTACAATAGCCTGTGAGAATGCCTGTGCCCAACTATTCTGTCCCGATCTTAAGCTTAATTAAGTAAGAATGAGAAGTCTGGGAGGCAATAAAAGCATAAATCGCCATCACCAGTCATTAAGTAAGGGTCGATGAAATTGGGGGGCTTTCGTTGAAGATCTCAGTTCTTTCGCGCATATGGAGTCAGTCCATCCCGAGCATCACAAGCTTCCTGAACCTTTTCCTTCACACAGTGATGAGGTAGTCGAATTCCTATATGTCGATAACTTGCGTAAAAGCTCTTGTTGAGGTAAGAGTCCCTCTTAGATCTTTCGTTAGCCCGAACGTTCCCTCAGACGAAAAAGAATCGAATAAGTGACAAATGAATGGTAACACATGGTACCTATCCGTGGTCGGGAAATGCTTTGAGCCCAGTGTCCTTGCTTGCCTTGCTCTACCGAAGGATGGCGCAAGGTTTTTCAAACAACTGTGTTCGGTTACCATATCTTTGAATGACAAAGGGCCCGGGAAGAGGAAAAAACCTGAAGTCTGCCGAAATCCATAGATCTGGATAAAACCAGTCCTCTTTCGGGAAAAGAATCGAACCAATCCTTTCCTTATCCAACTTTGAGATCCACCAGACTGTGTGGAAAAGAAACACGAAATCCAAGAAAGAAGTCAAGATCGAAACCGATAGCATTGACATTTCTTTGTTCCATATTCATGCCTATTTATGGTGGTGAGTGCTTCCACCTCTACCCCCCCCTTCCTGTTGAGCCTAAGAGTCCAGTCATTGCTTGTCTCTAAAATAGTAGTTCTTTCCATTCTAGATATAGGGAAAAAGTGAGCCTCTTTTCAAGAGACGGCCACTCCGCGTTTTGATCAGCCATTTTGTGTGGGTCGTTGGACCTTCAGGCTTCGGGTTAGGTCAGGATCCTGCTATCATGGGCTGGTTCTGAAAAGGGCCTCGGCCTTCCTATGAAATAAAGAGGTGTACAACTCTGGAGACGGATGCATCGAGGTGCCGGCCTGTGAGAACGCTCGTCATAGCGTTGCGCCATCTTAGATGGGTCTTTCGTTTTCAAAATAGGAGTTTTTCGGGTCTAGTTTACCGGTCCGTCAATAAATGCGTATGAAAAGTGCAATAGTTGATGTGATGGATGTGCCCGGTATCGATCAATGAAACATCGGCTCGACGCAGGATTTCAATAGAACGAAAAACAGGGATAGGTACTTCGTCCGCCGGTATCATTGCAGAGTCTAGCTATCTGGCTTGAAAAGGTGGTCCGGGAGCTTCCTCTCTCCCAGCAAGCAAGACGAGATCCAAGTGTTCTTTTTTTTTGATTATACAGAATGAAATTCGATTCTGGATTGGTTTAGAACAAAGGGAATGCGCGAGCGGGAGCAAAGGATTGGGGCTCTGGTTCTGGAGACGGTTCGAAGGAAAAGCAAATGGCTCCGGACGAAGTAAGAAAAGCTGGTCTTAGGTTTGTCGTAGTTGGAGTCATGTTTTAGCTGCCCTTGGCAGAGTTGACTGATAAATAATGGCTTAGTTTTCCTTCTTTTTCTTTACCAGAAGCAAAGAAGTTTAGAGTTCGTGCTTGTGCCACGAAGGTAGCGATCGAATCCGAGCTATCTTTTTCGACAGAACTTGTTTGACCACTCGCCGCTTCTTGTTCCAGCTAACCTTAGTATGTGGCTAACCTGAATCCATCAACCATTTATGTAGTGAGGCAAGCCATGCTATCAACAAATCCTATAAGCATGCGATCCATCAGCCCGGCCCCAGGTAAACCATAAGGCATGACCCGAGCATATGCATTAAGGCTTTGACCAATTATTCCAATCGATCAGTCCGATCCTTCTCCTCTTCCGTTCTTATCTCCAGCTCTTGGTCTTCGCCCTGGGAATTTTGTAGTAGACTAAGCCATGTATCAGAGCCGGTTATTTGAGTATCGATGCTGTTGGAGTCTAGCTTCCGACCAATCCACTTCACTTCGGAGGACATAACAGCTTAAGAAGAAATCGAGATCAGGCCCGTGGAAAGCACACACACACGCCTGGGGAATGAATCCACTTTTTCATTCTCAATACTAGGGGGGGCTTCTCCGACCAATCGCTTTTCATTGAGAATAGGTCTTGACCTCAGGTGACTACATCGAATTTCGAAATTATTTTAGAAGTGGTAGTAATGGAAAGTGCAAACCAAATTCTCTCTTATTATCTATAACTATTGAGCTTGGTTGGGGGCTGCATGAGGCAAGATAGCGTTCGATCACTAAAGAAACTACGGCTTGTCTCTGAATAGGAATTCCAGTCTCAGGTGAGCCGGTTATTGATGGGACGAGGGCTCTGCTCACCACTAGGAAAGGTATAGACCTCGAGAGGAGTAGGCGATCTCACTGCGTAATGCGTTAGTGCCCGTCTGGTCGAAGTAAGAAATAGCATTAGATACTGGTCAAACAGCAGACCCGAGCATATGGAGGACAAGTGGAAAGTGGATTCCAGGCTGAGGTGGTTGGGCAGATACCAGAGTATTTAGAAGTTCAGAGTGTGGCTTAAGCTGATCGAATTTAAGATGAGATAGTTTCCTTCTGGCGTAAAGAAGAGGGATTTAGTGCGATGAGAAGTGTGCCGTAGCAAGAAGCCCGCCGTTGCAGTGATCTCCTCCAGTGGGTTTTCCAACAGGCCATAGTACAAGGAGCTCTGGGAACTAAGAATAGTTGTTTGACGAGTTCGTACGATTTGTGCTAATTATAAGAATATCGGCCGTGTAGTTCAATAGGTTGATGCGGATCCTATCCTTGTGATAGCATCCGCATGAACCTTTGACTGAACTTCATCCTCGGCCGAAAAATACGGAGGTTTGATAAACTTTATTGGACCCACCCTATTTATAAGCGAAAGTGAGAAATCTACGGTCTTCCGGGAGAGCAATCCGAACCTAAAACTACTTTAGGTTTTGAGGCACCTAAGTCGTCCACTAAACAATTGAAGTATGCTTTAGAGTGAGCTCTACCCGGGTAGAGCGAAGGAACAAAACCAAGTAAACCAGTTCAACTGATTGTTGCAACCATAACAAATCGAATCAAGCAAGCCGAAGAGGAGAGCCCGGGACCATCAACAGAGGGGGAACCTAATCTAAAACAACCCTTCTACACTCATATAGCAAGACGAATGAAATATAGGCATCCGGCCACAGACAAGTGTCGCAGGCTCCTTTTCAAGACTTTAAGGTATGTCGGTTTCGCTTTCACCTATGGATTAGCTTCCTCATCTCTATCGCTTGCTTCGCCCTGCTTGAAGGCCTAGCTCAAAGCATAAGGAAAGTCACCCGCTTAAGGAAATTGCACTGAGTCACCCTAATCCAACAGGCATATTTGAAGTAATCTATTGACACAATAAGCGGAACCCAAAAGACAGTATGTCAGCTACGAGCCATTGCGCAGTCAGCCATATAAAGACAATAGGGAAGGACGCTGTAAGGCTTGCAGAGCTAATAACAAGTAGACAGTTGTTTGAGGCTTCAGCCTTATAAGAAGAAATGAAGTGAAGGGAGCGCAGCAAGCTAAAGAGAAGCATAAGGAAATAGCTAGAGCATAGAGGAGTAGAGTGACATGAGCAGCTAAGAGCGCGGAGTAAAAGAAATCAAAGCAAGGGAATTGCTATAAAAATCACTGGGCGGTCGGATATAAGTTTTGATTTTGAGACCCCATCCGAACAGTTTGCTTGTTCCCGAATCTAGTGTAGTCTTATGTTCCTGATATCTGCATCTGCGTCTGTATCTGCCGATCCGGCAACTCTTGCTTGAAATTAATAGAAATGAGGCGGAGCTACCTCGCTACCATATTGCCGCTGCATCCCCAAGCCTTGATAAAAGATCGAGAATGACTTCTCGTATCTAGTGGATTTATCACACCTAGAGCTCAAGACGAAAGAGTTTGGTAGTAGATGTTGTTTATCCAATCCTACTTACAAAAGGGCACTAAAAAGGGGTAATAGAATGGGAGTCTGACACCCGGGCGTGCACCGTCTGCTTCATCTTTGGCCAGGGCTCATGCGTTTCATTCCTTTCAAATGGCATAGTTGAGCAAGCAACAAGCATACCTGGATGCTTGCCCACAAGGTTTTCCTTTTTCTTGGGTCTTACTCCAGAAAAAGAGTATGAAAACTGTGATTCTGCTTACCTTGGGTCCAATCGAACCAACCCTTAGACAACTCTTTCCAGCTCCAGAACATGGTGTCCCTCTTGACTGAGGTAGGTAGAATTCTTGTCATTTCCTTGGTCAAGAAATCGGATCTACTTTTATAAGGCTGACATTGGGACGTTTGTTCGAGTAGGTTCAGAGTTTAGGATTGATGAGCGGAGAGCGAGTCGGTACATCTAAATTGTCAAAAACTACTCATTCATGCAAAACAGGCTCATTTAGCTCAGCTTATCAATGTGGTCCCAGGTCGAGTTCCGAGAAGATTGCTCGTTGGCCTACTCAAAAAAGAAAGGAAATCTGTCCTCATCTATACCTATACGTACGGTATCCAGATAGGCAAGACGTACCAGTAAGTTAGCAATCAAGGGAATCAATCACAGGAATTGAGCCAAAGAAGAACCGCTTAGTGGACACACGAGCGCCTACATCTGTTTCTGAAGAGGACTTGGAAAGGTAAGTAGGTGACTCCGCCGAGACTAGAGAAAGGTACATAGCGGATACCAGATTCTAGAAAACAAACGGTATGGCACCCAATACTGAATGGATAAGCAATTGGGGCTGGTGGTTCCCACTGTAGAATGTACCAGCACTGGGTCAAAGTTTTAGGCTAGGTGAGAGCCTTTCATAGGATGTGCCGAAAAGCCTATCATATCAACTTACTTATACGGAATGGAATGAATTTCACTCCCATTCCTTGGAGTTGAGGGTGAGCACTTGTCTTTTATACCGGTTTCTATACTAAGTCAGGAGCGATAGCGAAGCCGCCTATAGGAGTCGAAGGACGAAAGTCCGTTAGACCTGATGAGCCTCCAAGCCATAGCAACCTCTTGGGGAAATTACGAGCACCGCGTTGCAAATGCACGAGATCAAAGAAATCTAGCGAAGCTGTGGATGAGGCAAGATAGCGTTCGAACCAAAGTAAAAGGCACTTAAGTTTCATCAGATTCAGACTTACGGTCAGTGCTGAAACCAATGGCCGAACGGTTGGGCTCTTATCTTAAGTGAACCCACTTCCTTTTTTAGGACTCTGTTTTGCAAGGACTGTCCCGCTACTACTTCCTTCTGCTTGATCCTTTTTCTACAGGTCGGGATGTCATCAAAGCCAGGGCTTCTCGCCTTTCCTTTTGACGGCTCCTATCCCTAGACACCGGCCCCCGATACCAATACTAGAGATTTGCCTTGAGGCATTGGTTGGAAGGAAGCTCGAAATTCTTGGTTCGGTTAACCTCGATATATTGATTTTCCGGGACACTCTCCATTACTGCCTAAGGTGCTGGAAAGAGGTAGAAAGTAGGCCTAGGGTGGGCCTAGCGGATTTTCTCATCCTCTGCTCGTAGCGTAGGGATCCGGGGCACCGACCAGAAGCTAGACAGAAGAATGACCTTATTTTCCTTTACTCTCCATTTGGCCTTCGCTATTTGATTATTCTCTATGGTCTCTGTGCTTGGAAAAGGAATAGGTTTACTTTTTCTTTTATGCCTACTACGTACAGGGATATTTCAGATTATTACAGGGTCTTGCACCATGTGACGGACTTTCATCCTTCTTCTTATGCACTTGCTACTCAGGAAACCTCTTTTAAGAAAGACCAAGCTGAACCCGGACTAGGTATAAGAGATCCTTACACTCTCTCGCTAGCTTATCTACTAAGATAAGAAAGACCTACTGAATATTGCTTGGATAGCTACACCGAGTTTATCAAGATCAATACCGATGCTTCTTCTAATCCATCGTCTTTAAGAGCAGGCGAGGACTTTCTTTTAGCTACCGGCTCAAAGAAAAGAGATTAGCCGGCGGAAAGCGTGGTAATTCATTCATTTCAACCAGAAGGAAGGATCTGTCCCGATTCAAAATGACAAAACAAAGAGAATAGGCTAGGGGGGCGTGGAAGTCGAAAAAGGACACAGGTTCTAGCAAATATGTGCATTGCCTGCTATCCCACCATTATCAGTAGTTCCTCATCGTGCCTTAACTGACGGTTCTTTGTACCATGATCAATTCACTCTCTCTCGAATCTTCAGCTTCCATGGCGCTTCTAGATTGTTCTTTCTTGTGTTGACCGTCTCTGAAAAGCTCGGTATGGTTCACTACATTCCAGCACTCTTTAGGCGATAGGGTTCTTCTTTCTCTATTTGAGAAGGGGGATCTGTCTAACTCACACTATGTTTAACACATTGACTTCGAAGTGGTCCTACTCTCCTCTATCTTCTTAGGTCCTTAACCATCTCCCTGAGAAAAGTAGACAGTAAAAGCCAAAAAGTGGCGGAATGAACGATCCTAAAATCCCTCGAAGGAGATAATAAAGAACCCAAAGCAGATGGTATCCTACTGCAAGGGTGGTCTTAAGAATCCAAAAGAGGTTGCTCAGAAGAGATAGATGTATCCCAACCTCTATTGCTCTCGCGTAAAGACTTTTTTTTACGCGACAGGAAAAAGTGACTACGAATACGAATTCCCCTTTTTGTTTGCGAATCCCTGTTTGTATCCTTTGAGCGCACGCCCATAAGTAGCGATCAAATCAAGGAAATCGATCAAACGATCCCAATACCGTGAAAGAGAAACTTCCCAGATCCAGGGAAGCTTATCATAAAGGGCTTCGACAAGGGGTTTTATTCGTTCTTTGAGCAAAAATCTAAGGTCGGAATACCGGAGTTCTTTCTTTGCTTCTAAGAACATAGATTCCTTCTTCAACCCAGGTCATGACCGAGGGCGGGTATCTCACTCGCATATCTAGAGCCCAGCATCTCTCCTGAACGACACCTTCTGCAGACTCTACTGGTGGTATTTCCCGAGGCGAGGGTAAATATGTGCATTCATATCGGTCAGGAAACGACAATGACTCTTCTTCTTTCCGGGAAGCTATGGGCACCTCACAATTCTTAGACTAAATTAGTGGAAGCGAACATTCGTAGCATTCATTGTCACCGATCATTGACAAAAGAAGAAAAAGAAGCCGTACGACAACTTAAGGAATCTTTAGATTTGGCGGCTATAGACTCAAAGGGCACAGACAGGCTGCTGGTACTTTTTTTTTAGCTAACTAAAGTCCAACTTCCTTTGCCGAAAGAGGATGAAACGGATCTTAAATTCAACTTAGCATTACCCGACTCGTAACTTCAAGCACAACCATCCATCTCAATCCAAAATCTCCGATCGTCTGTGATCCAAACCCTCCTCCGGTTTTGGATATATAGACAGTGCCTGCTCTCAAACCAACCAAGACAGCAGCAAGTTCCTATCGAGAACAAGACGACAGATCAATATGACCAATTTCTAGAATATCTCGGGTGAATACGTGCAAAAGTGTTGCTTAGCTCAGTGAAATGGAATAAGGAAGAGAAAATGTAGTGTGATAAGGGAAGATGCAAGTCAATTTTGAGGTTTTCAAGCAAGGGCTGAGATAGATATACAAACAAGAAGAATTCACATCAGAACCCTTTCCTGCTTCCCCTTTTTACCCATCGGACTTCCTACGCTTGCTTTCACAGTCCCCCTACGAGCAGCCCGGAATCAATGAAGGAGTTCATTCAGCACCGAGCCGAGCGAGCGTAGATTCAATATGTTTATTGTACCGAACGAAGGATTTGCCTTATCACGAAAGCCACATTCGTTTGAGGAAGTCACACGTCCTGTTCCCTATAAATAAGGAGATTCATTCTTTTTTTCAGAAATCCCCTCTTCTTCCTCCTCAAGCCCCTATCACAAGACCAAGCGGATCTCATCCTGCAGAAGACTCAGAGCGGATCTATCTAATGGCATGGCTGGCTGTCGGATGTGATCTATTCTCGTGTCACATCGCTTTCTTTCTTCTCCCTCCATTTTCTTCACTACTACCGCTTCTACACATAAATCAAAGAAGCATTGTGGAATAGTGGCATTTCGTTAATGGCAAAAATGTTCTTAGTGAAAGGGTTGCCGCAAAACTAAGAACTCAGAGCGGTAGCGGTCTAATCATATAGATGACCATAGCGGCATCATCCAAGCCAAACACGTCTCCTCAGTCAAGGGTCTTCTCGCGCAAAGAAGATCAAAAACATAACAACTGATTTCGCTTAATGCATGTCACCCACCCGCTCTCAATACAGCAAGTGACTCTCTCTCACAAGACAGAGAAAGATTACCGATTCATCCAATCCAATTTGATCAGAAGTGAGTTCATTGTTGTTGTATAGCTCCTTGACAAAACCATTCTCAGCTAATAGAAGCCGAGCTATCTATCCAGATCAGGGTTGAACGATCAAAATAAGGTAAAGAAAACAGAAATCCATTGCGATTAGAAACCAGTGACTCTACAGCCAGGGCTCGATGGCGATGTAAGATAGAAAGAATGGGGAGTTAGGGCTTCGGTTTCCTCTGTAGCCAATTCCAATTCCAAATCATTTGCCGACATGCGGACTCACTTCTCTTTTATGGGATGAAAGCCCTTATCCAAGGATTCACCCACGTAAATAGAATCAAGTACAACAAGTCAGGTCAGAGCTTGTGGTAGAAGATTGGGCTCTGCTACGCAGATCCACTCAACTAGGAAAGAAGTACGCATTGCTGACTGACTGTTTGAACGATCCTAGTTACTAGTAGCTAATCAAGTCAGAGTAGGGTGGCCGAGAAGCTTCTTGCCGGTGCCCCCCAAAGCAAAGCACAGACTCTACTCACCCACGCGTTTTCCACCTACGGAGGGAGAAATCATCGAAATATCCTCCTCCCCACCCGAAAACAGGACGAGAGTGGATAGGGTGACTAAGGAGGCCGTAAAAATTAGTAGTGCATTTTTGAAAGATAAGACTAAAAAAAGGCGAGAGCAGCATAATTGTTAGTTAGGGGTAAGAGGGGACGGGCCCGTATAGAAAGTCAATCCTGATTTTTCCGATATGCCGCTCCGCAAGCAAGGAGTGCCACGCACGAGCGGAGCGAAAACTAAGCAAGGGGAATTCCGTCATTCCATGGAAATCCTTTGATTGTTTATAGAATCAAAATAACTAGATAGTCTTTCTTGTTCCACTTGCAAGGCAAGGAAAACAAAATGTCAGTTTCGTTATTACAACCTTATTTTTTTATGTCAAAGACAAAAAGCTACGCGCAAATTCTCATTGGATCTCGGTTGTTCTTAACAGCGATGGCTATTCATTTAAGTCTTCGGGTAGCACCACCAGATCTTCAACAAGGTGGAAATTCTCGTATTTCGTATGTACATGTTCCTGCAGCTCGGATGAGTATAGTTATTTATATCGCGACAGCTATAAACAGTTCCTTGTTCCCATTAACAAAACATCCCCTTTTTCTTCGCTCTTCCGGAACCGGTACAGAAATTGGTGCTTTTTCTACTTTGTTTACGTTAGTGACTGGGGGGTTTCGGGGAAGGCCTATGTGGGGTACCTTTCGGGTGTGGGATGCTCGTTTAACTTCTGTATTCATCTTGTTCCTTATTTACCTGGGTGCACTGCGTTTTCAAAAGCTTCCTGTCGAACCGGCTCCTATTTCAATCCGTGCTGGACCGATCGATATACCAATAATAAAGTCTCCAGTCAACTGGTGGAATACATCGCATCAACCTGGGAGCATTAGCCGATCTGGTACATCAATACATGTTCCTATGCCCATTCCAATCTTGTCTAACTTTGCTAACTTCCCCTTCTCTACCCGTATCTTGTTCGTTCTGGAAACACGTCTTCCTATTCCATCTTTTCCCGAATCTCCCTTAACGGAAGAAATAGAAGCTCGAGAAGGAATACCACTAAAAACCTAGTTCGCTCTCAAATAAAAACCTAGTTCACTCGCTAAAGCATCCATGGCTGAATGGTGAAAGCGCCCACCAACCTAGAAAGACAAAATGGGTCAAAAAGTAGGTTCGATTCCTGCCGGATGCACAGCCTCTTAAAGACAGAAACAGAGGAGGGAAAGAAGGTAGTATAGGGAACTTGCTTTTGGATTCTTATCGAAAGTGAATCAATCCCTCTAACACTTCTGTTAGTGTTTTATGAGAAAATCTTAGCAGCCTAGACACAACAAGTGTGAAAATCCTTAGTCACTAGGCAAGAAAGCTCGATGGGAACAAAAAGGATACAATTAGTTAAGAATAAAAAACATGTACAATTTCAAAGGAAAGAAGGAATGGCAAGTTTCCCTCCATTGAACATCAATCTATCTAGAAATAGGTAAAGGAAGGCGTATCACAGGGGTATTTTGCTTTTTTCTATTCACTCCCGTGGGGTTCTAAATTGAAAACATGAACACAAACGAAATCGTATTGAAATGAAATCAAAAAAGAAAAGGGAGGAGTAGCTCTTGGTTTAAAGAAAAGGGAGGAGATGGATCGAATTCAGTCTTTTTCCTTTCTTTGATGATCTTCAACACATCTATTTGAATTCCCTGCGAGTGAAGGATTTCTCGTATGGAGACTCTCCTCTTGAGCGCTATCTGATCTGATTTTCTTATTTCAAATATGGGACCTGCCTTTTTAATGGGACATCCCGGCAACAGGCCTACTCATGCATGTGGCCAAGTACTCGACCAATCCTCGGAGCGAAGGGATGAACGAATTCTCGAGGTTCATTGAGGTCAGCATCACATGAAACCTTTAGCACTTCCGTTCGTGGGCCTTTGGATGGAGTATGGCTGGAAGGTCAGCCTAGCTAGTCTTGTCAAGCAGTTCCCCTTTCCTCTCTTCTTATATCAACTTCACATCCTAAACACCAAAAGGAAGGGAGAAGCGAACTCGACCCGGTGGTTTTTGATCATTTTATTGACGCGATTTTCAATGAAAGCTGAGATGGGGTAAGTGTGAAGAGTCAACTATTGCCCTACTTTTCTTATTTCTTAGAAGAATTCGCCCAGTATACTCCTAAAATATGGATTATCGCTCTACTGAATCGAAAGAATGACTCTCGCGTTTGGAACAGATAAGTTCGGTACGGATAACAAAGAATCGAAATTGGAGAGCAGGTGCCCTTCCCTGGTTGTTACCCTCCCAGCCCCAAAGGAAAAGCCCTGATCATTTGAAAAAAAAGATGCGTCAATCACGCATCCTAATTGGTGAGCTTATGCCCGCCCTAGTTCCTTCCCCGCTCTTAGTTTGCTTTACAGGAACCATTTTCGCGAGGAAAAAGAGGGTTCCAATGAATCCGAGGAAAAAAAGCACATTATGGCCATGAAATTCCTATTCTTCGAAATCTCACGACGTGGACTCGAACCACCATTTCTCCTTTTAGTAGATCGTGATTTGGTCTGTCGTCCTCCTCATTATAGTCCTCCTAGAATTCCAGTCTTTTCGCCGGAATCCGGGTTGGATAATCTATCAAATGCTGGTTAAGTGAATTCATGTCGGATTATCAATTCATTTGCGTCGGACCTTCCAAAAAATAATGCAATAGTTTAGGATTTGCCCGCAAACAGTTTACCCAGTCAGTTAAGTCTCTACTTTAAAAAGTAGAAAGTTCTAAGTCAGTGACGATCCCCGATCTTATCCCATTCATACAAATGAACATATTATAGTATAGGCAAGTCATCCCTATTATTAAGTAAGTCATTCACAATCCATATCATTATCCTTATATTTACTAAGTCCAATTTTAGAATACTTTTTTCTTTTTTAGTCCCTTTAATTGACATAGATACAAGTACTCTACTAGGATGATGCACAATAAATGGTCAGGATAGCTCAGTTGGTAGAGCAGAGGATTGAAAATCCTCGTGTCACCAGTTCAAATCTGGTTCCTGGCACAGAAAAAAGGATCTACCGAATAGGTATTGATACAAATTACTCGAGATGGATTGGGATACATATTAGTGAATAATATAGATGGAGTATGATTTATTCATCTAAGTAGAGAAATCTCTAAATAGAGACACTTCTTTTTCTTTTTAGAGAAGGGTGGGTCAAAATCTCAGGTTCTTTTCTTTATGGTACAGAAGGAGGTGAGATTAGGTTCCCTTTTCTTCATTTTTGCATTTCTTATTCCGCTATTCCGAATATTTGGATTTCTTGCTTATCTTACTTTCCTAGTTGTTCTAAGTAATGCGCGCGGTACAAAGTTCGTGGTAGGGAACTTCTTTGAGTCATCGTATTTTGCAGTTCATACGAAGGAAATTAATATGTGATTTTCCAAATTGGAGAATCGAAATGAAGCCCTTTTTTGCTCAGTCTATCTGGACCCGTATAATAGGAATGAATTCGAATATAATAGGTATTCCGTTTCGTCTAGGAACAGAACGTAAAAATCTTCCTTGACTTGAATCAAATCTGGAGTTGTGTTGTATAAGTGAGCATGAATTTCTTATCATTCAATGAGCATCTTCTATTTCATAGAAATTGGGGGTTATATAGTCCTTACGTAAGGGCCAGCCTATCCAACTTTAAGGCATTAGGATACGTTTAAGGCGTGGATGATTATCATAAGAGATTCCCACCATATCATAAGATTCGCGTTCTTGAAAATCGGCACTTCTCCAAATCCAGAAGACAGACGGGATTCTAGGATTATCCTTTTGGGCAAAGACTTTTATGCATACTTCTTCTGGGTTATCTATACCATACTGTATTCTCGTAAGATGATACACGCTAGCTAAAGATCCACCAGGTGCTACGTCATAAGCACATTGGGAACGTAACCATATACATATAAAATGACAGCAATGGAATCCCAAGATCTATGAACCACCTCATGACTAGCCAATTAGATAACCAACCCTGCTGCATTGTCTTGATCTCTCCCCCTTTGTATAAATATTTCACATTTCGAATGCAAGTTTGAAAGATTGCCCTGCTCTTTCTTTTTCTGCACAAAAGAGCCCTTCCTAATTTGTAGGATACTTTTGGATTCGAAAAAAGTTTCTGAAGATATGTCTAAAGTAGATGGTGATTGATAGAGCAATTCTTGCTCGTAAGTTCCAGTATGAGTACTGCGCCGAACATAAAGCTTGTGACTGGTAGTAAAACTTCGATTTCTCTTTTGAGATAGAGTTCGATCCTCAACTATTTCTCGCGATATCTTCTTACGAAGTTTTGTTAGGGCATCTATAACCGCCTCCGGTTTAGGTGGGCAGCCCGGCAAGTAGACATCCACAGGAATTGACTTATCGACTCCCCGAACAGTACTATAGGAATCCGTACTGAACATTCCCCCTGTAATAGTACAAGCTCCCATAGCAATGACGTATTTTGGTTCAGGCATTTGCTCATAGAATCTCACTAAAGAAGGAGCCATTTTCATTGTTACCGTACCGGCTGTGAAAATTAGGTCCGCTTGCCTAGGACTTGATCTTGGTACCAATCCATAACGATCAAAGTAGAATCGCGAGCCTGAAGCAAATTCAATGAAACAACAACAGGTACCATATAGAATAGAAGGGGGCCATAAACAGGAGAGTCTTGACCAATTCGAAAGATCATTTGGTGTAGTTGAAATAACGGAATTGGAAGTAGTTCGGTCAAGTATAGGAAATTAATATAAGAATGAATAACTTTATCAATGGTTTATTTTATTTCTTTTATTTATCTTAATATTCATTCCATTCAGGCCATTCCAATGCTCGCAAGCAAGCACGAAAAAGCTTCTATTTCTAAACGGAAACGCCCAATACATCGAAACTCATTATCCATGGAGTCGAGAAAAAATCAAAAAAGTACCTAATCTAAAAGGATCTCTTTAGGGAAAAATCAGAAATACTAACCACTTTCGAGTTCCATTTCTAGAGTACAGTGAATATATATCTGTTACCTTAGTGTCTTTTACCTAACTCACTCGCTCGTGGCCTCTGTGACCTGCCAACATAGTAGAACATAAGGTCATACAACTGCTCGCCGCTGGCGCACCTCAACAAAAAGAAAAGACACCATGCAAACTTTCTTTAGGCAAAGAAAAGGGTCCCTCTTTTCCGCTACTTCTCGAGTGACCTCAGTGCGATTTATGTACAGTGATATTTCAGAGTATATTCTAGCCATCACGCCATACCTTCCACAAGTGACAGAAGAAAGCTACGGGCATATACCCCTGCCCCGGGGGAACAGGTGCCACCTCAACTGCTATATTCAAAATCGTTAAGCCTCGCAACCCTTTCCTTTGTATCGGACCTTTCCCGCTTTCCTTATCAATTGAAGTTCAAAAAGGCTTTTTTCCACTTTGCTTTGTTCATACAAGAAGTCATAAAATAAAGAAGTGACAATTCAGATTCATAAGACTTCCCGCTCGGAAGAACTGGCTTTTCAACTGAAAGGAGGTGGAAGCTCTACTAAGACGGAGATGGAAAGGAGGGCACTTAGCTCGGCGTTAGGTAGTTAGGAGCAAAGGTAGTACGAGGCAGAGCCAAGACTAAGAGAGGATGGAACCATCAATACGTCAAGGAGAGAGTTTCACTCTTGCCAGGCGGGGAAGCTTGACTTTGACTTCGGGAATCAGATTGATAGCTTTTTGAATGGGGCGAGGCTAACGGTTCCGATAGAAAGCGATGCCTACTAGACTAGCTCGAATAAGCCTTTAAATAGTCTCATTCTTCACCTAGCAGAAGCAGAAGTCAGAGACGCAAGGAAAGAAAAAAGCTTGTCCGAAGAAAGCCTAAACCTTCACTAGATAGAGTTGGAGCTTTCTTTTGAGTTGCATCTAGTTCAGTAGGTGCCCTGATAGTCGTGAAAGTCAAGCTGCTTCCTTCTCTCCTTGCAGTCGAGCCTATAGCCTATTCCTAACCTTGTTAATCCTTAGAGAATGAATGCAAGGTTTACTCTTCAGTCTTCGGTAGGAGGAGAAGTGGATTCCCTTCCAAAGAACAAGGAATCCTTGATGCATTCAAACCACATAAAGTATTGAACTCGCCAAGAAGAAAAGATACTAACACACCTACTGTTCCCCTTATTTCTTATTCTTGCCTTGCCTATCAAAGTCGGCGAACGCTTCCTATTTACCGCATTTCTTCTTGCAACCAACTATTATTTAAGTACGCAGTGAGTAAGCTAATAGGGCCCTTGCTGGCACTAGACGCCACAAGAATCGTTGGTATACAGCTTGTGTGCTTAGTCTAGCCTTGCAAGCAACCTCTTCCTACCAGAGGACTACCATATACCGATCCTTGCTGTTACCGCAAATCGATCAATTCGTTACTTTTCATCGGAAGAAGTAGCACGCAACTCGGAAAGAAAAAACCTCTGATGCTCCTTTTTGCTTAATGATGCAACTAATGTAATGCCTAGAACTGATCTATTGCAAGCCCAGATATTCTATTCCTAACAGAACTTATCATGTGTGAAGTAGATAGATAAGTAGAGTTGCTTTCGCTTTGTTAACTTACGTAAGATATGTGAATGTAGTTACGTGAGCTTGCTTGCCTCACTTTCCTAATATATTGTTTACAACGCTTGCAATAGGGCGTAGTGTTGCGCTGGGTCGTCTTGTTCGGAAGCTGATTGAGAAGATATGCAGGCGAAAATAGGATGCGTAAACCTTGGACTCATCATAGCTATGCTATGGCTATGTACTAGTTGACGAGCTTGCCTCCAGTACTTGATAGAAGCCCATGACTCTCTATCTGAAAGTGGTCTTGGCCGTAAGCCGATAGGCGTAGTTGTATCGAAGATTAGTATATCGTAGTTGTTCGGATAGCAAGCTACCTGACGTGATAAGGCTACTAGTGCCCTCCACTCGTGCCTACTTTCACTAACCTATAGCTATTGCATGCAAGCTCAATCTTCTATCTCGCATTGCTACGCGCTCGAAACAGCCAATTCGCTCGTATAGCTAACGCAACCCATAGAGTTTGGGGAGTGCAGGGAGTATGATGGACGAAGGAGTGAGAAATAAGAATAGAGTAAGGGCAAGCCTTAATTCCTTCTCCTTTCAGTCGAGCATACTTTCGTTCCTTCGACTGCAAGTTATTCTCGAACAATGGGGTTCTCTAACTGCCTATTTTTCCCTATCCCGCAGCTTCTTCTGGCAAAAGCCACTTTGGGCATGTCCCAACAGAATTTCATTGCCTGGACTTAGCCTGCTTGCAGCCAGACTGACTATAAAAAAAATCGCTCCTGTGATCCTTCTCCCGTGAAAAGTAGATACTAGATCGATATGATACTCTCATCTCAGGAGTCACTTCTTCCATTATGCTGATCTCTAGGTCCCATCGCATACGTTCCAGCATCATCGTAATAGTATGGTCCCAGGTGTCCGAGCTATGGATCAAGATCATATTTAGTCACATTTCTACCGGTGCACTTCTCATGAAATAATTCCTTTTCCAAGGAAAGGAAAACAAGAACTCGAATACTCGTAATAGCGATCCCGATCCACCTACTTTTTTTCGATTCTTTTATTCGAAACTAAAGCACAAGCCATTTTTATGCATGGGGCATAAGAGTGGACAATCTATGTTATCGAAGGAAGTAAATAACAACACTTCAGCGTTTCGGTCTACCCACCCTCATTCAGTAAACCAATAGGATTGCAGCATTGGAATTAGAGTTGGCCAGGTCCTCTAAAAAGAAAAGAAGAAACTACTTAGAATAGATAAATGCCATTGGTTCTCTCGTACTACGATCTTTTTTGTTTTGTTTTTGGCCATGATTGTGCTGCTCCTGTGAAGGCTAGTGGGAAAGCTCACCGTTCGTTGTTATGAGTGGGGGCCTTGTATCTGTATTCGGATCAGCTCCTTAACATAGTTTCCTGCTTGAACCTAAGAGCTGGGAGAGGTGTCCCACTACAGGTGCAAATAAACCATTTGACCTTTCAGGGGAAAGGAAACAAACCACTCAATAATCGGTAGAAATTCCTCCTACTGAACTGAGCCAATCTCTCTCCTTTTGTCTAGTTTTAGGTTCAGATTGCAGCTTCCTATTTTCCTATTATTGTTTCTCTTCCATCGAGAAGCCATTCTTCATAAGTCAATAACTGGGAGCCAGTGTCATTAAGTGGCCTATCAGAATACAGGTAGCAACCATACGCACTTGGCTGAGAAATCCTGCTCATAAGCCAGGTCTGTGTGCCGAGTACAGCCGTTGCCTCAGGGGAAGCGAACAAAGTCATTGGAATAGTTTATTTATAGGGGTGGGTCCTTCTCTTATCATTTCAAGATCGATCATCTCGAGTCTCGGGCTGAATAACCTACTCTTCCTCCGATCTGTAAAGATGAATTTCCATACCTTGTTCTTATATGAGTTTCATGAGTACGATCTAGACTATACTTATTTTCTAAGGTTTTTTGTGCATAGCGAGTAGAGGAATAGTTTCTAGTTTTGGAACCACCTGAACAGGAATCGCTGATCCACCTTCACTTGTTTCCTCTGGCTTCGATTCTTTTATTGTATAGTGGACGACTTAGGAGCTTTAAAGCCGCACTGACCCTCGTGAAGAGCTGGGACCCACCTACTATAGATGCGCCTCGTTCCTTTATAATACGATCTAGCTTGTGAATAAGAAATCCATCATCCTAAAATTATGAGAACTGCCTTCTAGCCGCAGCCGGAGCCTACGAATGCGAGCACTTCAAAAGACTCCTTAGGGCTGCTACAAGTAAGCGCTTTGGGAGAGAACCCTCGATGTTATTGCTGGAGCCAGAACAAAAACTTGGCAGAAGCACCAGCCAGAAGCCCCTTAGGGTGAGCCACAACCCACTTTATCAGCATTTGTAAAGGTCGATTGGCACCCGCATAAGTTACGACAACTTGAGTACTTTTTCTCCCCTTCAACCAGAAAGCGGTCTCGATTCGTCCTCCTTTATAGTCGAGTCTACTCTTCTTCGTGTTTTGCTTATTACCTAAGTCTCAGTTCGGGCTGATTCTATTGGAAAGATTGGATTTTGCAAATAGGTTTTTCCGCCTTGTGATGCATTGCTCATTTTTTTTGCTCCAACCAGATGGACAGGGGCTGCATAAATACTAATACAGTAAGTACAATGTTTGATCAGCAAGACCGGTCTCCTAACACCAGGATACGGTCTTCCTCGGTCTGTCAACGTTACAAATATGAAAAGGTAAGGATGCGCGACTTTTTTCCTTCGCGATGCGCTACTAAATGGTCTATGGCTTTGTCTGGGTTTATGGGCTAAGAGTCACCGCGGTGGTAAAAGGACAAGTGGAAGATGATCTCCAATTGTTCTCTTTTCTTTTTCGTCGGTGGAAACGTGTTCAAGGTTGGATCGAGAAGACTTTGTCGGTGGGGGGAAAGGAAGTGTATTGATAAAGTGTCTCTTGTCCAAGCCGTATCTACATATTCTATGTCATGCTTCAAATTACCGAGGGGATTGTTTGTATCAGCACATAACGTCGCTGATTAGAGCGTTCTGGTTTAGCAGCAAGAATGGAGAAAACGGCATGGGTCTCGTCGGACTTGATGACGATGCCGAAGTATACGGGAGGCATGGGATTTAGAGACATTGAAATTGAGAATCTGCTTGCACCATTTAAGCCTGGCGGATTCTACAAGATCCTATGTCTCTTAGCGCCCGGGTGTTGAAAGTGGTTTATTTTCCAACTGCTCCTAAGTGCTGCTCTAGGAAACAAACCGTAACAGATATGGACGGGAATCTAAAATGGACGCTGAGGCAATCTGTAATATTCCTATTAGCCATGTCACTTAGGGAAACTTCTGGGCGTGGCCCGGCATTCTAAGAAGACCGGTAACAAAGGAAGGAGACTATCTATTTGCTGAGACTATGGTTACTCTTAGCTTGACATACAGAGTTTAGGATGTGATCGATCGGTCGGGAGGACAATAATAACAATGTAGAGAATTGGTCTAGCTACAACCCTCCAGTGGAATTAAAGCGACTCGCCAAGGCCAGTTCGATAGAAAGGGAACCCTTGTGGAGAGACAGGATCCCCATCTTTCGGTGGAAGAACCGCTTGATCTTACGCCCTATGTTCTTGGTAAAGTGAGCTATGTCATAGCCTATTGCTACCCGATCTACAAGTCGGTCTACTTCTGGCTCTTGCCTTGATTGGAACGGCTTTCGAGTAACAAAGCATTAGTACTTTCTCGTAACAAAGGCGATACGGAACTTTGGAGAAAATGGACGCAACTGGTCGGGAAAGCGCGGTAGAGGCAGCCATTCTCTGATTGTTCAGTCGGATTGTTTGAGCGTGTGGAGGCTATGAACAGCGACTTTGGTTCATCTACTTCGGGGCTTATGATATGATATTGGGAGCGGATTGGTTGGAACAACACAGCCCCATGTGGGTTCACTGGAAAAACAAAATCATGAAGTTTGAGCACAAAGGGGAACTGATTACTCTTCATGGCGTGTCTGACAATGTTTCTTAGTTTATGTTCTGATGGAAGTTTCTAAAACTACGAGTTTTGTGATCGATAAAGCGGCGGAGCCAAGGAAATGGCTAATTAGGTAGCCTTCCACATGGCTTTCTCACTATCGAAATCAGAATCTAGTCCTAGCACTTATTCAATGTGATGGCAGGAATAGATACGGGGACATAGGATCTCCTTGGCGCAACCCTCGGGTAGGGAGGAATTGTGCCACCCGCACGCAGGGCCCATAGAGTCGTAATACTTTATTCGAAAGATAGCTGTGGCCTCAGACAATTTACCTACTTGATGTGGGTAATCCTTTTTGCATCTTGACTAGACTCAATCTTTTATTCACTGTTTCAAGTGAGTTCCCCGTGCTATCCTTTTCATTCATGACCTAAGAAGTGGACATCTGGAGGCAGCTCATAGAATCTTGCAATCGAAAACAGAGCGAGAAAACGCCTAAGGTAGCTAGCTGTTAGTTCCACTCTGGACCCAATCCTTTGCTCCTCGCGTACTTGGGAAAAAGACAACAGCGGGTGCAGGTGAAAGAGGGGGTTTCGTCATATCCGTATGCGCACTTGCACTTTTGCTTCAATTGACTTATTGTGTGGGTGCGAGATCCTTCCCAGATGGTGTTTCTCTTATCGAATGCTTCTCCTGAATGGGTTAGTCGAGAAGATTCCAGACGGCGGTTGATGCGATTTCTGTTGGATATGTCTTCTTAAACTACGACTCTTTTATCTCGATCTGACAACTCTCTTACTTCCCCTTACCGAGATACTTTAGACTCCAGCAGATAGCGATATCGATATTTCAATTCGATCATTCGAAATGC